TAGGAGTTACATCCCGTATGAAACTTAATAGTATACCACTTCTACGAATAGCTCTTAATGCCGCATCTCTTCCGAGACCCGGGCCTTTTATCATAACTTCTGCTCGTTGCATACCTTGATCCACTACTGTCCGAATAGCATTTCCTGCTGCGGTTTGAGCGGCAAATGGTGTACCCCTTCTTGTACCCTTGAATCCACAAGCCCCGGCAGAGGACCAAGAAATTACTCGACCCCGTACATCTGTAACAGTCACAATGGTATTGTTGAAACTTGCTTGAACATGAATAACTCCCTTGGGGATTCTACGTGTATTCTTACGTGAACCAATACGTCTATTTCTACGCGAACCAATTTTTGGTATAGGTTTTGCCATATTTTATCATCTCATAAATATAAGTCAGAGATATATGGATATATCCATTTCATGTCAAAACAGATCCTTATTCTTTTTTTTTTTTTTTACTTATTTTATTTATTTATTTGTACATCTGTACATCGGGTCCTTTAGATTTCGAGAGTCTTTTTGTTTTAGAAAGATTATCCTTGTCTTTGTTTATGTCTCGGGTTAGAACAAATTACTATAATTCGTCCCCGCCTACGGATCAATCGACATTTTTCACAAATTTTACGAACGGAGGCCCTTATTTTCATATTTGTCATTCCTTTTTTTAATTCCGAATCTACTTATTGGAAGAAAATAAGTTTCTTGAAATTTTTAATTTCGAATTGTATCCTCACGAAAGAATGTTGAAATTGAAAAAACCGCCTAATCATTCAAGTCTTTGCTTTGAAGTCTCTAAATTATACGCCCTTTGGTTGAATCATAAGGACTTACCTCAATTTTTAGTCTATTTCCTGGTAGTATACGTATAAAACGACATGAAATCCTTTACGAAACAAAAACCAGAATAATTTTTTTGTTATCTAAACGAATCCGGAAGATACATACCATCGGTAAGTTGTTCAGTAATTAAACCCTCATGAATCCATTTTTGTTGTTTCATTCCAGGTAAAACCGCTTTGAAGTATCAACTAATGTAAGAGGGATAATATTATAAACTTGTCCTTTCTCTTTTTTCACAAATATGACCGTGTCGGCTATTAGAAAGATTACCATATATAACACAAAACTTCTCCGCCGATTCCTTCTAGTCGAGCCTTTCGGTCTGTCATTATACCTCGAGAAGTAGAAAGAATTACAACCCCCATTCCGCCTAAAATTCTAGGAATTCGTTGATAGTTAGAATATATTCGTAGACCGGGTCGACTGATCCGTTTTAAATTTAAAACAGTTCTATATGGTCCTTTCCTATTTCTTCTATGTCGTAGGGTTAAAACCAAAAAATATTTATTGCTTTCTTGATGTTTTCTCACGTTTTCAATAAAACCTTCTTGTAAAAGGATTTTAACAATATTTTCAGTGATGTTAGTAGATGGTATTCGAACTGTTCTTTTTTTATTCATGTCAGCATTTCGTATAGAGGTTATTATGTCAGCAATAGTGTCTTTACTCATGATAAACTAAGATTTTTGTTTCCCCCGAATTTTGATATAATCAACATGCTCTTTTTCTTTTTTTCTGAATTTTTTTATATTTATGAATTCTTTTTTTTTTTTTTATATTTATGAATTATTAAAGATATATACGTGATAGATAAACAATTTACTAATTAATTAAATAAATTTAATCAATTTCATTCAAATACTATATTAAGGTCTTCCCCTATAATACTTCAGGTGCTAATGAAACTATTTTAGTGAAATTTAACTGTCTTAATTCCCGGGCGATCGCGCCGAAAATTCGGGTTCCTTTTGGATTTCCTTCTTGATCAATAACAACCGCAGCGTTGTCATCATATCGTATTATCATACCGTTGTCGCGTTTGAGTTCTTTACAAGTACGTACAATGACAGCTCGGACCACTTCTGATCTTTCTAGAGGTGTATTTGGTACTGCTTCCTTGATTACAGCAACAATAATGTCACCAATATGAGCATATCGTCGATTACTAGCTCCTATGATTCGAATACACATCAATTCTCGGGCCCCGCTGTTATCCGCTACATTCAAATGGGTTTGAGGTTGAATCATATCATTTTTTTATCGGTTTTTTCTTTTTCAATGCAAAGGTATAAATAAAAAAAAGAAATATTATTTGTTCAAAACAAAAAAAGAAATCTGCAATTGTTTTTTTTTTCATCCCAAAAACCCCTTTCGTTTGTTTCTACATTCCTATCCAGAAAGAATGAATTGAGTTCGTATAGGCATTTTAGATGCCGCTATTGAAATAGCCCTTCTAGCTATATTTTCTGCTACTCCGCTCATTTCATAAAGTATTCTACCGGGTTTAACGACAGCTACCCAATATTCGGGAGATCCTTTCCCCGAACCCATACGTGTTTCTGTAGGTCTTACTGTAACAGGTTTGTCTGGAAATATGCGTACCCATATTTTTCCACCGCGGCGTGCATTTCGTGTCATTGCTCGCCGCCCTGCTTCTATTTGTCTAGATGTGATCCAAGCGGGTTCAAGCGCTTGAAGAGCATATCTACCGAAGCAAATACGATTACCTCGATAAGATATTCCTTTCATTCTTCCTCTGTGTTGTTTACGGAATCTGGTTCTTTTGGGGTTATAGTTGATGGTTGTTTAGCAATTCCATCCATCTCTACTACAGAACCGGACACGAGAGTTTCTTCTCATCCAGCTCCTCGCGAATTAAACAATTTTAAATAATTAAACAAAAAAAAATACACGGTTAATAATATATGGAATCGTGGGATTCTTTGAAATTTGATCTAATCGATTATAAATTAGAAATTTTTTGTGTTTTAATATATAATTTAACACGTATTCTATTTATAGATAATGTCGTTTTGGTAGAACGCTATAATGAATCTTTATTTTGTTTTTCCTTTTATTTCGAATCGACTAAAATTTAGAAATAAAAAAAAAATTCGCGGGCGAATATTTACTCTTTCAACATTCAGTTGTAAGATTAGTCTATGACATGACCTCTCAGAATAAATGAATAGGTTTCTGGTTCGTTCCGCCATCCTACTCAATGAATCATTAGGATTCGTTTTCAATAGAATCTTATGCATTCACAGGTTCTGTCGTTCCCACCACTTCTCGATTAATGATTAGGTCTGAATTTTACAACGGAGCCTCCAATTAAATTTATTCTTGAGTCAACCTTCTCAGTCTTTATTGGCTCGGGGCTCTTGATTTTTTGTTCTATGCACGGATTTGTCTAATTATGGATCAATCAGTATTGATGCTTTATTACATTCCCTTTATATGAGATGACTCATAGACCTTACATATTGGAATTCTATATCATTAATATTCTTTTTCTATCTTTCTCTCACCCTTCCATTTATCTGTATACTTTATATTGCTTTACAACCCATAATCAGATTTTTTTTTGTTTGTTTATGTAAAAAAGATTTCAGTTGCTACAATGATATGACTTATATATCATATCTTGACTGGTTCTTTCTATCCAGATAACACGAAGTGATGAGTTGGTTATTAGTTCTATAGTTATCAGTTTGTACTATGGGCTGTCCATTTTTTTGAATCCCAACCCTAAAAAAACCAACGAGTCACACACTAAGCATAGCAATTATATCAAATGATTAATCGAATTTTTATTCAACCTTATAGAATTGTTCTTTTTTTTTTTTTATTTATCAGAAAAAGAATGAAAGAGTTTGCCATTTTTTGTTTTATCACCAGATATAACTAAATATAAGTCAAGTAAGTTCTTATTATTCCTCGTCTACAAATATCCAAATTTTGATGCCTAATACCCCATAGATAGTTCGAACTGCATAGGAACAATAATCAATTTTAGCTCGAATGGTTTGTAGAGGAACTCTACCTTCTCGGATCCATTCAACACGTGCAATTTCTTTTCCGTCGATACGCCCTGCAATTTGTACTTGAATCCCTTTTGTACCTGCCTGTTCAGTTAATTCAATAGCTTTTTTCATTGCTTTGCGAAATGAAACTCTATTCTTTAATTGTCCGGCTATAAATTCTGCAAGAATATTGGGGTGCCCGTAAGGATTTGCAATTCTTGTAATAGCAATGTTGAGTTTTCGGTTTACACAAGTGAGTTCTTTTTGTACATACGTCTGTAATTCTTCGATTCTTCGAGTCCTGTCTTCTATTAATAACTTGGGGAATCCCATATAGATTATGACCTGAATCAAATCGATTCTTTTTTGAATCTCTATACGTGCAATTCCCTCTACATTAGAGGATATTTTCATATTATTTTGCACATAATTTTTGATACAATCTCGTATTTTTTGATCTTCTTGTAGATCCTTTGAATAATTTTTTGGTTGTGCAAACCAAAGAGAATGATGACCTTGGGTTGTACCAAGTCTGAAACCAAGTGGATTTATTTTTTGTCCCATAGTCCCCCACTACTATATATATCGTGAAACGTGACATCTGTTTGTATTTTTTTTTTATTCATTCTATTTTTTTTAAGCATAACATAATATAGCGTATTTGTATTTTTTATAATATAAAATATTCTTCCTTTAAGTATTCCTCAGCTCTAATTTATAGAATTTCCTTTTATCTATTTCTTCCTCTTCATCTAAAGATATATCTTTCAATACAATAGTTATATGACAAGTGGATCTTTTTATAGGATAACCCCGTCCTCGAGCCCGGGGCTTTAATTTTTTCACAGTTGTGCCCTCGTTGACTTCGGCTTTACTAATGATTAAACTTGTTTCGTTCAAACCCTTATTGTGATTAGCATTTGCTGCTGCAGAATAAACCAATTTTAAAATGGCATAACATGCTCGATAAGGCATAAGTTCTAGTATCATAAGTGTTTCTTCATAGGACCGCCCACGAATTTGATCAATTACTCTTCTCGCTTTGTGAGCAGACATACATATATGTTGACCTAAAGTGTATACTTCTGTATATTTCTTCACCTTTCTCTTCTGTATCATAAGATTCACCTCTC